AAATTTTCCTTAAGAGGAAAAGCCAATAAAGAAATGAATTCATCAATCAAAAGAAAAAAAGGAGAGAGAGGGATTCGAACCCTCGATAGTTCTTTCGAACTATACCGGTTTTCAAGACCGGAGCTATCAACCACTCAGCCATCTCTCCCAGAGCTAATTTCTCTTTTATTCTACCGAATAGAACAAACACGGCCATATGAGTTGATACTATCATGTATAGCATGATCTAGCATGTCCATTTGTGAGCAGGAAGTCAAAAAAATCACCTTGGATTTAATGTCCAAATAAAAGTGGTAAGGGGGTTGGAAATAAGTCATATAGAATCAATGGATTCAAGGTAAAATCCCTCTATGCGGGTGGCTTTTGATTCAAATTGTTTGGTGGATATCATAGAGGGGATTAAATGGTATAGTTCTTTTGTTGATAGCTTGGAGGATTAGAAACATGACTATAGCTTTCCAATTGGCCGTTTTTGCATTAATTGCTACTTCGTCAATCTTACTAATTAGCGTACCCGTTGTATTTGCTTCTCCTGATGGTTGGTTGAGTAATAAAAATATTGTATTTTCTGGTACATCATTATGGATCGGATTAGTTTTTCTGGTGGGTATCCTTAATTCTCTTATTTCTTGAATCTACCCGCTCCAGATCCAAAAAGGGCCCCTCCCACAAATTTTTTGGATTGTGAGATACAGTAAAATTTAATAAAAAATAAAAAAAAAATATATATAAGTATAAGTCGCCCAAGAATGCAAATAAATTGGAGGGGGGGCTCATCAGTCAAACTTCTATAATATGTAATTTAAATAAATAGAACTTGAATGATGAATGAAATAAAATATTAACAAAAAATAGATTCAAAAAAATCTGTATTCAACTATATTCAAATATATAATATAAATATATAATACAAATATATATAAATTTCAAATACTTAGAAAATGAAAATTTTGAATTGAGAAATTCAAAATTTAGATTTAGATTTAGATATAGTAAATTGAAATAAATAAAATAGAATTCTAATTATTTCAATCTTAATATATATTATTAAGAAGTTATATTATTTATATATTAATTCCTTAATATTCAATATTCGATTGATAATAATTACCATTTGTATTGTTAATTGGTTTAGTGATGGAATTTGAAAAAAAAAAGAAATGGCCCTCAAAAGAGTATCTGGTCTAGCTCTGACCAAACATTATCCAGACCTCTTGTATCAAGAACGAACAATGCGGATATAGTTGAATGGTAAAATTTCTCTTTGCCAAGGAGAAGACGCGGGTTCGATTCCCGCTATCCGCCCAGCCAGGGTAATATATTTAAAAAGCGAAAAAATTCGTTCCGGTTGAATGAAATCTAATAAATACCTTCCGCTCTAAAAAAAAACAAAGTCTTAATTAATTAATTACTAGTTAATAGTCATAGAATAAAGTCTCATTTTTTTTCAAAAAAAAATGTTGCGGGAAGGGGATTTGAACCCATGACTTCAAGGTTATGAGCCTTGCGAGCTACCAAACTGCTCTATCCCGCGATGAAAGGAAACCGAAACCCTAGAAACGAAACTAATGGACAAACAAGAATTGAATGCGCCCCTCTTCCATACCTGTACAAATAGAATAGCCTATTTATACAGAATGGTAAAGGGGCCCCTCTATGATCTACGATCATAGAAAGAAATAGAAAAAGGAAGTGACATTTTAATCCTTACCAACTTGATCTTCTTGCTCCCGGCAACAAACATGTCTGAACCATTTCACGAAGTATGTGTCCGGATAGTCCAAAGTCTCTATAGTTAGCTCTCGGTCTTCCAGTAGAAAAGCAACGCCGATGAAGACGTGTAGGTGCACTATTACGCGGTAAGGATTGTAACTTTCCATGAATTTTCCATTTATCACTCAAGGACGGAACCTTACTTATTTCTTTCTTTGAGGATCGGCGCATCAAATGATATTTTTGTTCCAATTTTTGCCTCTTCTTCTCCCTATGAATCAAACTTTTCTTTGCCATAATGGTTCAGTTATTATTATTATCACTGGTACAAGTCGGATCCTAGATGTAGAAATAGAAGGGGGTATACCCCCCTCCCCATCGAAAGATATGATATTATTGCGGATACGGCACATAACATAAAGAATTAACCAAATTTGCCCGATGTAGAGGCAATCAAGAAAGCCGCATAAGTGAATATATAACCTACAGAAAAGTGGGCTAATCCAACCAATCTTGCTTGCACAATGGAAAGAGCCACTGGCTTATCTCTCCATCGAATCAAATTAGCCAAAGGTGTACGTTCATGAGCCCATGCTAAAGTTTCAATCAATTCCTGCCAATATCCGCGCCAGGAAATTAAGAACATAAATCCAGTAGCCCAAACAAGATGCCCAAATAAGAACATCCACGCCCAGACTGATAAACTATTCATACCAAAGGGGTTATACCCATTGATAAGTTGGGAAGAGTTTAACCATAGATAATCTCTTAACCATCCCATCAAATA